TAATTGAATTCAATTATAGTACCAATAACTCCTGAAATTAAGAGATGCACAAAATGAATTTAAAAAAATAGAAAATAGGATCTAAGAAAGGTGGGTTCTTTCGCACAAAATGCATATGCATCGTTGAAAATTCAATATCGGATGAACGATTTTTCGAAGTAAATAACTTTCTTCAATACTCAATAGTAGCAAAGTAAACATATAATCAAAAACAACCCTTTTTAATAAAAATCCTTGGATTGTGCTTTATATGTCTATCTTACTTGGATTACAAATAAATTTCATTTAGGTGTGTCTCCACATGTCATTTGAACTCGATGCAGTTTGAGTTTGTGAAAAAAAAAGATTTATTTAGAGAATAATCAGAAATAGGAATCACATTCTATTCCATATTAGACCTTTAAACATAAACAGAAAGTTGTTTACAAGAATCTTATTCTAATCAAATTTAGATTTAGAATAAAATATGATCTGGGACGGAAGGATTCGAACCTCCGAATACCGGGACCAAAACCCGTTGCCTTACCACTTGGCCACGCCCCATTTAAATTTCTATTCGACACTAATAAAGAATAATACTAGTATTGGTTGATCGTCAATTCCGGTCCAAATATCGAATTTAGAGAATATATTCTTGCTAAGATTTTGATACATATATATATAGTTATAGAATAAAAATATAGAATAAAATTGAATTTATTGATCATTACATATAATTCAATTAAGATATTGTATGAAAGCCGAATTTCTTCTATTCTATTTGAGAATGGGAGGGATTTTGATTGGGTGAATTCAATGAAAAAGAAGAATTTTTTATACCTTACTTTCTTCATTTTTACTTCATATCAATAACTCAATCAAAATGCAATTATCTCCAAGAACAAAATGCCTGTTATGCTTAATATCTTTAGTTTGATCTGTATTAATTCGGCTCTTTATTTGAGTCATTTTATCTTCGCCAAATTGCCAGAGGCCTATGCTTTTTTGAATCCCATTGTAGATGTTATGCCAGTCATCCCTCTGTTTTTTTTTCTCTTAGCCTTTGTTTGGCAAGCTGCTGTAAGTTTTCGCTGAAATCTTTAATATTATCCTAGAAAATTCATGATTTATTTCGAAAATTCTATCAATTGGATCAGATAAGTCTTACAATAATGAATCCTCAATTCAAAGAAACTCTTGGATAGGCCGCGAAAAATCTGAATCACCCCATTTCTCCATTCAGACCCCCCTTTTTCTTTTACAGTGAAAGACACTAATCCTATTAGTATCAGAGTCTTCTAGAATATCTAATTTTGGGTATGAAATAAAATTTGAGTAATGAAAGACTCTTATGACAAAATAATTTTCATAAATTCAAAATTTTTCTATTTCTAGAAAGAGCTTCATTTCATGGTGTCAAAATAGGATATGTGGTATAAAAACAGACGATCTATTCCCCTTTCCCCAAAAAAATGATCTTGGAGATTGTGTAATGCTTACTCTCAAACTTTTCGTTTACACAGTAGTGATATTCTTTGTTTCTCTCTTCATCTTTGGATTCCTATCTAATGATCCAGGGCGTAATCCTGGACGTGAAGAATAAAAAAATTATTTGAAAATTTTGAAAGATAAATCAAATTCAAATAACAAAGTCATCGAGGGAGGCGGAAAGAGAGGGATTCGAACCCTCGGTACAAATAACTCGTACAACGGATTAGCAATCCGCCGCTTTCGTCCACTCAGCCATCTCTCCCAATTGAAAAAAATTTTACTATGTTACATTACATATAAAGTAAGGATTTAAAAAGGCTTTCTTTCGATCTTTTTTAAAGTAAGGATTTAAAAAGGCTTTCTTTCGATCTTTTTATTATATTATTATATATAGAAGAATATCAGCAATTCCATTTAGATAAAATAAAGTAAGAGCTGAAAGAATCCAATATAAAGAAAACTAAAAAAAGACTTATTGTTTTCATTTTGATCGAAGGGCCCTTTTTCTTTTACTCCCACGGCCGGGCTGGCTAGGTCAATACCTAGCCAGGCCCCTCTTTTTGTTCCAACGAATGATAGATAAAACTATTTATCGAATTTGAAAATAGAAAGACTTGTTAGTAAATTCAAACAACTCGAAAGTGTCATTTATTATTTTATTCTTTTTTTTACTTTAACTACTTTTTAAAATTTTTTAGAATACAAAATGGAATAGAATAAAAAAAAAGAAACTCTGGACTTTTATTTTATGTTTATTTTATGATTTTGGTGCTTTTAGTAAACGGTCTCTATTAAAATTACTCCAGTAAAAGAAAGAACTTCTTATTTCCTTTTTAATTTAGTTATATTATTTAAATCTTCTTTTCCTGCTTTAATCCCACAAACACGAAAAATAAAGTTAACGCTCTAATTTTCATGATTCATTTAGGATCCTATTTTGATTACGCCAAATTTCTCTGTTCGACAAAAGATCCATTTGTATACAATAATTAGATTGTAGCGGGTATAGTTTAGTGGTAAAAGTGTGATT